CCGTACTTGAGAGTTTCCTACCTCATACGGCTCGGCAATTCATTATTTTTTTTGTGTCCCGTCCTAATCCAATCCATCGAAATGAATAAGATTTTTCGTAAATCTATCCCATTTTTTATCGGCTTAACCAGAAGAGATTAATTAATTTACATGAGTTTCAAACTTGAATTTTGATTACTAATCAGTTTTATCTTTTCTCCCACCTTCAGAAGAATGAACCATAGACATCCTCCGCTATCGGTATAATTTTCTGAAAGGTAACTATCTCGGTTTCATATAGAAATTCATATAGAATCTTTGAAAAAGACTTTCCTCCATTAAGAAAGGGCTTACTATCTTTGGGATCTGATGCTACACCGCTGCTTAATACCTTAGTGGATCGACTCTATCACATAAGTTGATTCCTAACTTTTATCTCATATCATGACATAAGTAAGCAGTTCTTATTGTATCGGCCCAAAACCTCGCAAATTGATCTTTACGGTGCTTCCTCTAACAATTGGATCCTTTATCCATAGAATAAAATGGGCATATCTATTTCTTCATATTTCGGCTTATATGAAGTCTCTTTTTTTTCTACAGCTAATAAAAATCGTTGTTTTGTACGATACTTATGTAGAAAGCCCGTTTTATTTTTTATTTGTAGTATTTAGTTTTACTAGCCTATTTTCTCTTTTTTCCTCTTTTCTATAGTGGAGATAGTCGCACGTAATGACAGATCACGGCCATATTATTAAAAGCTTGCGGTAAGAATGGATTTCGTTCGAGTGCTCGGAAATAATATTCCAAAGCTTTCGTATGTTCTCCGTTGCTTGTGTGGATAAGGCCTATGTTATAGAGTATATAACTTCGATCATAGGGATCAATTTCTAGTCGCGTAGCTTCGTAATAATTTTGTAAAGCTTCCGCATAATTTCCTTCGGATTGGGCTGACATCCGTTACGGTCGTTCATTCTATTCAAAGAATCCCCGTTCCAGAACCGTACATGAGATTTTCACCTCATACGGCTCCTCCCTTCTGTGCATAATGATAATAATCCATGAAATCAAAATGAAATATTCTCATTATAAACTGAGAGGGGCTAGCGTTTTTACAAGAAATCTCTAGCCAACCCTACTGCAAGAGGTATTTTCTTAACACCAAGGGCGTTGGTGCTATATAGAAAAGGTAACTCCAACAATTTTTTTGTCCTCAACGCCCCCTATTTTCAGGAATTAGTCACTTCAACGGTCTTCGATGGTTATACGGGTATCCAAAGTACGAACGAGATGGATGTTTGTTGTCCCAACCATTCTTGGTAGTCCCGATCCCGATAAGGAAAGGGGATAATTTATAACAAAGTTTTTGTGTTGTTGATTCCTAGGTGTAGCGCTTCTTCCCCTATGCCGCCCATTGGTACTAGTAGAGTGGGATTGACCTGGAATACAGAACCCATAGGTGTAACCTTTCGCTTAAGACTCGAATCAAAATGAAAGCGTCTGAGGCTGCATCAATCGAGGATACACGACAGAAGGGGTTGTTCCATTTTCAAACTTCACCTTCAACAAGCGTAGGTTTATTTCAATAATAGTTTTCTTTCTATCCCGAATGAATCATATGGCTTTCTCGTAAAACTGAAAATGATAAAGAAATTCAAAAAATCAATCAAAAAATCAAATCGCACCATCTCTGTAATAGGTAAATGCTTCTTTTTCTCCTGAAGTTGTCGGAATTATTCGTAATAAGATATTGGCTACAATTGAAAAGGTCTTATCAATAAAATTTCCATTTATCCGCGATCTAGGCATAGTTAACAATCCATTCGATAATTCTTCGCATTACCTCTCGGGGGAAAAGAATCCCACAAAAAGGGAATTTACAGTACGAAATAACATAAAAACAGACTCATTCTAAAAAAAGATGTGGGCCTTCCCTTCCACTCAAATTGTTCCTTTTTCACAGGAATCAATAGGAGGAAAGATTTCAATCCGATTGGATGTCAGCCAAACCAATGGAGTAGTATACCAATGAACAGAACTAGTTCTATTTCATCTAAGTGGAAGAATCAAGGAATTTTTCCTACAAATTAGGATACCTGGAGGAGTTAGTTTTGATTGGATTATGATCCAAAGAGGAAAAAGAATCAAATAATCGAATAATCTAATTATGATTTTATGATATGATAAAATATAGAATAACTATTTTGTGTGCATAGCGTGTATACACTATACAATCAAAATTTTAAAATCCCTGGTATGATTCCAGAATTTATAATAGATCCATGAGGTAAAAGTAAGTAGTTCTGAAACTGGAAAGAAAGCGATTTTTGAATTCCTATGGAATCATTTTATAAATATAAACACTGTCTAACTGGAATCATAGTATAAAATATGAATCCATCAGACGATTCGATTCGTTCCAATTCCTTGGTTTAATTTGGTTCGGTATAAATATTATAACCATAACAAAGGCTACTTATTGATAAAACAAAAGATATATATCTTTTGTTTTTAATGTAATGTCTTTTCTTTTAACAATAAAAAAATATTTTTTATCCATCGAACCCCGAAGGAAGATCTTTCTTTGATGAAACGTTTTCTATTTTTTTTTTTTTCTATTGTTTTTATAATTGATCAGGCATACCTATACTGCAATAAGATGAAGACTGCAATACTATGAATGACTCGCTATTTACTCGTTTTCTAGGTCATAATCATAAGATTCTTTAGGAGAGATGGCCGAGTGGTTCAAGGCGTAGCATTGGAACTGCTATGTAGGCTTTTGTTTACCGAGGGTTCGAATCCCTCTCTTTCCGTACCTTCCTTCACCTAATTCACGAACATTACTCACTGAAATGTATCAAATAAAATAAGAACAATTACCGGTCACTTACCTTTTTGGATCGAATTTTAAAGATTAGAATTTGCTCTATTTTCCAATTGTGGAAAACTGGGGAAATTCCCTTGGTTGACCCCGGTAAGAGAATGGGGATTTGTTGTTGTTGTTGTTGGAACTTCCATTTTATGGATGGAATTTTTGATATTTTTTGAAAAGGCTTTTTCGCGGACTCCTCGTTCATTTACCCAACCGTCGGTTGGGTAAATGCCTTTCAGTTTTTCGATGATCAAATATTTTATTTATAATTGAATTAATTATTGAATAACCTGCTTTTTTGGCTAAGTTTGCTCATTGCTGGGTTGATAAAGAAGTAAGCGTTTCAACGGGCTCTCCCAAAATCGTTTGGGCTTGATTTCCGGGCATCTTGGCGACGGCACTCTCCACCTCGTAGAGCTGAGGAAATTCTATGTCTCTATAAAATAGAGAATCTATCCATGACTGACAATTATAATCAAACTCACGTAGTAAGTTAAGCAACTCATGTAGTTCTTGATCTACATAGAATCTAAACCAAAATTAGAAATTCGGTTCTAATTTGACGAATGAATGGAATGGGAGATAGTTTATTCTCCTATTCGCGCATACACGCACCATCTGTATCCTGCTGTGTTGGACCCTCATCGCCATCCGTTTCATGTCTTTTGACAATTCCTCTCGTTCTTCTCGGATGCTCTTTTGAGCGAGCCGATCTTCAAGGGGTTCGATCCGGGCTAGGGGGAACCAAGGCTTAGTCCTGGATTGTGGCTCCCCGCGGCCAAAACCTTCGGTGAGAATCCAAACACTAAGCTGATATAACCAAAAGAAATAAAAAAAAATTTTCTAATAGATTTATTTTTTTCAATTAAAATGACATTCATTACTATAACGATACGAAATCGTCTAGTAAATTTAGGAGGATACTTCATTGAAACCTCCTAAAATTTGTATTTTTCGATTACTCGATTCTATTTATTACTTTATGATATATATGATATATCGAATTACGATTTTTGAATTGGAAATTTACATTAATGAAAAATTAGGGCTATACGGACTCGAACCGTAGACCTTCTCGGTAAAACAGATCAAACTTATTATTATCAAAATGATTCGAACTGTTTCAAAGACCCAACGTGCATTTTTTTTTGCATTGGGCTCTTTCATCAACTGATATAAATATCAGCGAGTCCGCCATCCTTTTTCTTAACAGAAAGATAACGAGATGGCTCCGCGTGCTCTGACTCTTTATTTTTATTCAGTAGCAATACCAAAGTGTTTCAAAAAAGAGTTATCTTGACGTAGGTCTGCCTTCGGCCTATATCAACCTAAGTTAAATGGAGTCTCTATCGCTCTGCCCAAAGCATCAAATATGAAACTTCATACACCTTCAAGTTCATAGGACAAAAAGAGATTTTTTTGAGGTACTTATACTCATTATGCCTAGCATTGAATGGACTGAATATTCACCTTATCAATTATCAAATCAATGATGGGTTCTATTTCTTGGCGCCTAAATTGGGACCTCAATTGGACCAACCAACCATTTGTCAGGCTATTGTTCTCTTGTTCCTTCGAATCCATGGAGTAAGACGTCGACTTTTTACTAAGATAAATTCTGTTGATTACATGATGGACTCCTCTGAAAAAACATTGGCGCGCGTGTAAACGAGGTGCTCTACCAACTGAGCTATGGCCCTTGTGTTTGTGATAAATATTTTATCATTATATAAATTCTTGTCAAGGTGAGTATTGCATAATCTGACATGATAGCTCTCTGATCTGTTTCCTGTCAAGGGTATTGCTTAGAAATAAGATTCCATCTATAATCTATCAATGTGACGGGTTCCTTTTTTTTTTTTCTTTATGATAATAAATGACCTACTTAACCCAGCGGTTAGAGTATTGCTTTCATACGGCAGGAGTCATTGGTTCAAATCCAATAGTAGGTAGAACTTATTAGATACCGCACAGCCAATGGTATCTAATAAGTATTTCTACCCACCTTCTTTTTTTGATTTATTTTGTATCTTTTCCATACCCTACTACTTCTTATTTTTTCTATTTTTTGAGTTGTTTCTTGTTGCACCAAAATCTGATTACACTTGATTGGATTCAATCGGTAGAATCCAAATAGAATATGGTGTATAATCAAAATTTCTTTTTCTTTATTCTTCTATATTCTATTCGGACGCACCAACAACTAGTTATAAAATTGTATTGATAGCCTCGACTCGCGTCCTAGCTCGTCGGAGAGCTAAATTTGCCTCAATTGTTTGTCTCTTGCCTTCAGCGCTACTTAAATTAGCTTCAGCTATTTCAAGAGTTTGTTGAGCTTCTTGCGGATCAATGTCACTGCCCCTCTCTGCATCATTTACTAAAATGGTTATTTCATTATTGCCTATTCTAGCGAAACCGCCCATCAGAGCTATTGTTAACCATTGGTCGTTAAGACGTATTCTCAAAATTCCTATATCTACAGCCGTGGCAATAGGTGCGTGATTTGGTAATACACCAATTTGGCCGCTATTAGTCGATAAAATTATTTCTTGCACTTCCGAATCCCAAACAATTCGATTAGGGGTCAGTACACATAGATTTAAGGTCATTTCTTCAATTTGCTCTCCACATCTAAGTTCATAGCCTTCGCGGTAGCTTCATCGATATTACCTACCAAATAAAAGGCCTGTTCCGGAAGACCATCTAATTCCCCGGAAAGGATCAGTTGAAAACCCCTAATTGTTTCTGTTAGACCAACATATTTTCCTGGAGAACCGGTAAAAACTTCTGCTACGAAGAAGGGTTGTGATAAGAAACGCTCAATTTTTCGTGCTCTTGCTACGGTTAAACGATCCTCTTCGGACAATTCGTCCAACCCAAGGATAGCTATAATGTCCTGAAGTTCTTTGTAACGTTGTGAAGTTTGCTTAACTTTTTGCGCAGTTTCATAATGTTCCTCACCAACAATTCTAGGTTGGAGCATAGTTGATGTTGAATCTAAAGGATCTACTGCTGGATAGATACCTTTTGCAGCGAGTCCTCTTGATAGTACGGTAGTAGCATCTAAATGCGCAAATGTTGTGGCAGGAGCGGGGTCCGTCAAATCGTCCGCAGGTACATAAACGGCTTGAATAGAAGTTATGGATCCCTCTTTGGTAGAAGTAATTCTTTCTTGCAAAGAACCCATTTCTGTACTAAGAGTGGGTTGATAACCTACAGCGGAAGGCATTCTTCCTAATAAAGCGGATACTTCGGATCCTGCTTGGACGAAACGAAAAATATTGTCGATAAATAGAAGTACGTCCTGTTCATTAACATCCCGGAAATATTCCGCCATGGTTAGGGCAGTCAAGCCAACTCTCATACGAGCTCCCGGCGGTTCATTCATCTGACCATAGACTAGAGCGACTTTTGATTCCGCAATATTTTGTTCATTAATCACCCCAGATTCTTTCATTTCCATGTAAAGATCATTTCCTTCACGAGTGCGTTCGCCCACTCCGCCAAATACGGATACACCTCCATGAGCTTTTGCAATGTTGTTGATCAATTCCATGATGAGTACGGTTTTACCCACTCCGGCCCCCCCGAATAGCCCGATTTTTCCTCCACGACGATAAGGAGCTAAAAGATCCACTACTTTAATCCCCGTTTCAAAAATAGATAATTTTGTATCTAACTGTATAAAGGCAGGCGCAGATCTATGAATAGGAGATGTTGTGCGAGTATCTACAGGACCCAAATTATCAACAGGCTCTCCAAGAACGTTGAAAATTCGTCCGAGAGTCGCCCCACCAACTGGAACACTTAGAGGAGCTCCTGTATCAATCACTTCCATTCCTCTCATCAGACCATCTGTAGCACTCATAGCTACAGCTCTAACTCGATTATTTCCTAATAATTGCTGTACCTCGCAAGTTACATTAATTTGCTGGCCAACCGTATCTTGACCTTTAACTACCAAAGCGTTGTAAATATTAGGCATCTTGCCCGGTGGAAAGGATACATCCAGTACCGGACCAATGATTTGAGCAATACGCCCCAGGTTTTTTTCTTCAAGAGCGGAAACCCCAGGACCCGAAGTAGAAGTAGTAGGATTGATTCTCATAATAATAAAGTATTATATGTCGAAATTTTTTTTGCAAACAAAAATAAAAAAATGTCCGATAGCAAGTAGATCGGTTAATTCAATAAGAAATGGGAATTAGTACTCGATTTCGTTGGTACTATCCAACCGAATCCAATTCAATTGTTTACTCATTCAATGAGTGCATTTTCAAACTTAACCAACCCATTTTTAAAAATAAATATAAATATATTATTAATATAATATATATCAAAGTAGATGAATAAGAATTAAGAATTATATATGCGGAGATGTTGTATTTCTCTATCATTATAGACAATCCCATTCATATTATCTATGGAATTCGAACCTAAACTCTATTTATGATTCATCATTTTTATGACATTGGCCGTTGTTTCTTATTTCATCATTTCTATTTACACTTATTTATTCTTTGAATAAAAAAAGAAATCAAATTATTTATACCTTTTTGTTGATTGATAAATTCCGCATATTCATATTACTATTCTATTTACTATTCTATTTTCACATCTAGGATTTACATATACAACTATAACAT